TTCATCATACGCTTCATCACCCCCTTTATCAACCTCTTCATCATCCTCGTGAAGCTCATACTGTTCATCATAATACTCTTCCTTAGCCTCTTCATCCGCTTCAGGATACTCTCCATCACCCTCTCCAGCATACGCTCCATCAGACCCATAGAAGGGAAATCCCAATTCATTGGGAATGTCGATACAATCCAATAGAAAGTCCAAAGGGCTCCATATTGTAGGAGCCCAAACTATGTTAGTGACGAACTCCTGTTCCGGGTCGAGGACTCCTTCCCAGTCTTCCAACCCCACTTCGGATCCTTGATAGAGAAATCCCGCATCAAGGATAGAAAAATATCCATTTTGCATCATATCTAAGGGATTCCTTGGTTCGGGCCGAAGAAGCAAAGTCACTCGATCATTATCAAACTGACTGCAATCCTTTTCTGTCCGTGAGTCTCCCACCAGAGCGCCTTCTACTTCTAATAGGCCATGAACTAGCTCAGAATCATCCTCAGCGGGTCTATAAGAAGTGATCCCAGTGTCGGGTCCGGGTAGAGACCAAAGAGTTTGAGCGACCGATCCGGCAGAACAACTCAAAAGATAAAGAAGTATCGTTAATTTCTTCATGCTCGTTCCAAGTTCGAAGTACCATTTGTACAAATAAGAATGCCCTTCCTTCCGTAAGTTCTGCGTGATATAGAGAAATATAGGATCTATGAGGCAATTACTTAGAAGTACATTTTGTGCTACAGCCCTTCCTATCTGATACAAAAAGATCCTCCGATCCTGAGACCACCTTACCTGGGATTGAAAATCCCAAGTTTGTCTATGAACAGCAGATAGAATTGTATTAGTGTCTATAATTGATTTCTTCTGTGTAATACTAATCGATAGGGCCTCGTTGGTAAGTGCTGCAAGATCTCGTGCACTGGAACCCATGGTTATGTACCCCAATCTATTAGTATGAAACATTTTCTTTTCCAAGCGAAATCCCCTAGTATATGAAAGAGTGAGAAAGTGCTTTCGTTGGTGTGGAATAGGAAGCCTTCGTATCTTAATGCACGTATTTAATTTATTCAGACCTATTAGAGTGGGATCCACCTTTTGGGGAATATGAGTCGAAGCAATAACAAGAAGATTTTTAGTGGAACATCTTTCACAACCCCCGGAGAGATGGTTCACTAATAGACCGAGGGATAAGCAATCCGACTCCCACCAACGCAGATTATGAATATTTGGCATCCATATTATGCAAGGAGACATTGCTTTTGCTAATTCGAATTGAAGGTTGATATAAGATTGGTGGTCTAGTCCCTGCAACAGCTTCGTAGCTATCAAATCCCACCCAGTTAACCCTTCCAGCCTATTAGTCATATGCCTATCAATCTCCCTATCATCAATAGTCATATGCCTATCAATCTCCCTATCATCAATCTCCCTATCATCAATCTGACTCTCATCAATCTCACCCTCATCACGATTCAGATCATAACGAGCCCCAAGATCAAACCAACGAGCCCCAAGATCAAAATCCTCAATAAAACTATCACCAATACCATTTCCCACATGACCAAGACTACGAAGAATGTTAAGAATGCTAGCCACAAGGCCCTTAACAATAGGCACAAGCTCAATCTCCGCCTCCTCACCAAAACCAAGAGGCCGAGAAGGAGGAGGACCATACTCAAAAGAACTATTAGCATCCGTATTAATATAAGTCTTAAAATGAACCTCGTACTCTTCATCTTTAACATCATAAAAATCATCTACAGGCTTGCGGAACCTGTCCGTAGATACCGTAATGAAAGGAACATAAGAGTTTGTCGCTAGGTATTTGACCAAATAGGATCGTCCAGTTCCTCTAGAACCTATCACTAAAATACCCCTAGCGGGGGGTAAGGCTAAGCGGAGCGAAAAGGATTTTCCAGGAGATGGGAAATCAAAACTATTAGCCCCACACGGGGTTTGTGAATAAGTGATTGTCTGATAATGAGCAAGGAATATCCGTCTTTCCGCTAAACAGGATGTATTGCACTCATAATTCATTAGAGACTTTTTATGAATGTCAACTAAGTCCCGTAAGTAATTTGCTCCCGGTTGTTCAATCGTTTGATAACCAGAGTCATTCTTTGAGAAATGATCACTATGAGTCAGACTCCATAGAATTTGATCAATCTCAATCCTTTTGTCTGTCGTTAAGGTGCAGAACTGAACCAAGAATTCTCTTTCTTCATCATCAATCCACTCACTTCTTGCGACCCAGGATTCTACTTGATCATCAGCCCAACCCCCGTTCATAACCCCATCCCTGTCCACACCCCCAGCCCTGTTCACAACCCCATCCCTGTCCACAACCCCATCCCCGTCCACAACCCCATCCCCGTCCACAACCCCATCCCCGTCCACAACCCCATCCTCTTTCACTTTTCTTATCTTCACTTTTCTTATCAATGAATAGATCTCTTTACTTGTATGACTTAGATGGCTCGTATTTCTCGAAAAAGCGATTCGATCGATG